AGAACTTTTCAGAAAAAGATTTTCCTGGTGGTTCAATAAGGTCATGAAAAAATTTCAATTTATTTATCTCTTTACATATAATGGATTTGCCCGGACCAATACATGATTTTCTTTTAGTCTTTTTGGGATCCGGTCTTATATTAGGAGGCATAGGGGTAGTATTACTTACCAACCCAATTTATTCTGCTTTTTCGTTGGGATTGGTTCTTGTTTGTATATCCTTATTCTATATTCTATCAAACTCTCATTTTGTAGCTGCCGCACAGCTCCTTATTTACGTGGGAGCTATAAATATCTTAATTATATTTGCTGTCATGTTCATGAACGATTCAGAATATTACAAAGATTTTCATCTTTGGACCGTTGGGGATGGCGTTACTTTGTTGGTTTGTACAGGTATTTTTGTTTCACTAATGACTACTATTCTGGATACGTCATGGTACGGGATTATTTGGACTACAAGATCAAACCAAATTATAGAGCAAGATTTGATAAGTAACAGTCAACAAATTGGAATTCATTTATCAACAGATTTTTTTCTTCCATTTGAACTCATTTCGATAATTCTTTTAGCTGCTTTGATAGGCGCAATTGCTGTGGCCCGCCAGTAATAAATCTTTCGAACTAGTAACCGAAATCAAAATGAAACTTTGTTCTGTGTTATCACATCCATTTCCCCTCACTTCAATCTTATTTGAAGATTGTTTATGTCTAAAATAGAGATTCTTTTTTTTGATCTATTGCCAATAGATTCCCTTATTCAGTACTTTTTTTTATTCTAGTCACTTAAACTCATTAAATTGTTTTTCATCTTGAAATGAATCAAAATTGATAAGGAGTTGGTCAATGATGCTCGAACATGTACTTGTTGTGAGTGCCTATTTATTTTCTATCGGTATCTATGGATTGATCACAAGTCGAAATATGGTTAGAGCCCTTATGTGTCTTGAACTTATACTGAATGCAGTTAATATAAATTTCGTAACATTTTCTGATTTTTTTGATAGTCGCCAATTAAAAGGAAATATTTTTTCAATTTTTGTTATAGCTATTGCAGCCGCTGAAGCAGCTATTGGACCAGCTATTGTTTCCGCAATTTATCGTAACAAAAAATCAACTCGTATAAATCAATCGAATTTGTTAAATAAGTAGTAGTGTATTAATCATAGAAATTCTAATATTTATCAAGTCAAATTAACATGGATGATACATAACGTATTGATCGTGTTTACAAAAAATGCAAGAAATCAAAGTATCTTGGACCTCTCGTATGAGTCGATCTGGAAGCAGATTGATTAGAAAAATTCTGGTAAATCATTGATTCATCTGGTGTCTAAATATATGTATAATTCATTTACAAGTTTACTAGATCGAAAATTTATGATGTTCAAAAATTTATATATCCAATGTCACATTCAGTAAAGATTTATGATACATGTATAGGGTGTACTCAATGTGTCCGAGCCTGTCCCACAGATGTATTAGAGATGATACCTTGGGACGGATGTAAAGCTAAGCAAATTGCTTCTGCTCCAAGAACAGAAGACTGTGTTGGTTGTAAGAGATGTGAATCCGCCTGTCCAACGGATTACTTGAGTGTTCGAGTTTATTTATGGCATGAAACAACTCGAAGCATGGGCCTAGCTTATTGATCCCTTTCCAAAATCCCACCTGAATATATTTGATTTTTTTTTTACCGACAAAAATCCCCCTGCTCGAAAAATCAAATATATAATTATATATTTGATTTTTCGAGCACGGACTTTTCTGGTCCAAGTGTATCTTGTTTTTACTACGAATTATTTTCCTTGGTTAACAATAGTGGTAGTTTTGCCAATATTCGCGGGTTCCTTAATTTTCTTTCTTCCTCATAGAGGAAATAAGATGATTAGGTGGTACACTATATTTATATGCACCGTAGAACTCCTTCTAATAACTTGTGCATTCTATTATCATTTCCAATTGGACGATCCATTAATGCAACTGACGGAGGATTATAAATGGATCAATCTTTTTGATTTTTACTGGAGATTGGGAATAGATGGACTTTCTATAGGACCTATTTTGCTGACAGGATTTATCACCACTTTAGCTACTTCAGCGGCTCGGCCGGTTACTCGAGATTCCCGATTATTCCATTTCCTGATGTTAGCAATGTATAGTGGTCAAATAGGATCATTTTCTTCTCGAGACCTTTTACTTTTTTTCATCATGTGGGAGTTAGAATTAATTCCGGTTTATCTACTTCTATCCGTGTGGGGGGGAAAAAAACGTTTATATTCAGCTACAAAGTTTATTTTGTACACTGCAGGAAGTTCCGTTTTTTTATTAATGGGAGTTCTGGGTATCGGTTTATATGGTTCCAATGAACCAACATTCAATTTTGAAATATCAGCTAATCAATCTTATCCAGTAGTACTGGAAATAATATTCTATATTGGATTTCTTATTGCTTTTGCTGTCAAATCACCGATTATACCTTTACATACATGGTTACCAGACACCCATGGAGAGGCACATTATAGTACTTGTATGCTTCTAGCCGGAATATTATTAAAAATGGGAGCCTATGGATTGGTTCGGATCAATATGGAATTATTGTCCCGCGCTCATTCTATATTTGCTCCCTGGTTGATGATAGTAGGCACACTTCAAATAATCTATGCAGCTTCAGCATCTCCCGGTCAACGTAATTTAAAAAAAAGAATAGCCTATTCCTCCGTATCTCATATGGGTTTCATAATTATAGGAATTGGCTCTATAAGTGATATGGGCCTCAATGGAGCCATTTTACAAATAATATCTCATGGCTTTATTGGCGCTGCACTCTTTTTCTTGGCGGGAACGAGTTTTGATAGAATACGTCTTGTTTCTCTCGACGAAATGGGCGGAATGGCGATCCCAGTTCCAAAAATATTCACGACTTTCAGTATCTTATCGATGGCTTCCCTTGCATTACCGGGGATGAGTGGCTTTGTTGCAGAATTAATAGTATTTTTTGGACTAATTACCAGCCAAAATCTTTTTTTAATAACAAAAATACTAATTACATTTGTAATGGCAATTGGAATGATATTAACTCCTATTTATTCATTATCTATGTTACGCCAAATGTTCTATGGATACAAGTTTTTTAATGCTCCAAACTCTTATTTTTTTGATTCTGGACCGAGAGAGTTATTTGTTTCGATCTCTATCCTTTTACCTGTAATAGGTATTGGTATTTATCCGGATTTCGTTTTCTCACTATCCGTTGACAAGGTCGAAGATATTATATCTAATTATTTTTATAGATAATTATAGTAATTATAGATAATTATTAAAAAAATTAATAAAATAAAAAATCAAACATCAATCTTATACTATAATAAGAATAAGATGTTTAAAAAATTCGTTGTACAATTACAAAAAACAAATATTTTTTCTTCTCTTAAGTTTATTTTTAACTTATTTAACTTAAACTTAAGTTAAAAATAAAAATGAATTATACTTTTAACCAGATATGTTTGGCCTTTGTAAGAACCTTTTGAATCAAACTAGTGATTCAAAAGGTTCTCGATGGCTTACACGACGTTTTCTTATATATATGCTGTCCCATGTTTATTTGTGTTCATTAGGTTCTTTCTTCAGTTAGATGTTAGGGTAAATGAACCATAACTATGTAGCCCTATTCCTAATAGATTGACCCCAAAATAGCATATCCAAATTATAAGAAATCCCATAGAGGCTACAATTGCAGAATTTACAACCTCAAAATCTTTATTTGTTCGAATATGTAAATAAATCGCGAATACGGTCCAAGTAATAAATGCCCAAGTTTCTTTCGGATCCCAATTCCAATATGAGCCCCATGCCTCATTTGCCCATACTGCTCCCGAAAGAATACCTATGGTTAAAAAGATAAAACCTATACCAATAATACGATAACTCCAATGATCCAATTGTTGAATCAATTGAGACCTATAATAATTCCTAGAAGAAATTAAGGAAGTGTTCCATAAAACATTGTTTCTTTCGTTCATGTATTGGATCTCATCAAAACAAAACGACTCATTATTGCTTTTCTCAAAAATACTTATGACTTTGCGAGATGTAATGACTATAAGAGCTACTGATAATAATGATCCACATAAAAGAGATGCATAGCCCAATACCATCATACTTACATGCATCATTAACCAATGAGATTGGAGAGCGGGTACTAATAGTACGGATTGATGCATTTCGGTTAAAAAACCAGAAGTAGCAAAGCCTTGGGTAAAAATAACACTTGGCGCGGTTATTGCGCTTAAAGGGTTTTTTTTTTTTTTTAAATACGGAACCATATGAATAATGGACAAACTCCATGAAAGAAAAATTAATGATTCGTATAAATCACTTAAAGGTAAATGCCTTGAATAAATCCAACGAGTAACTAATAATCCTGTTATACAGACAAAAGTGGTTTTTATGCCTTTTTCTGATGAATCATATAGTTCTGCGCTTTCATTAACTAATAAGATTATCAAACGAATTGAAATTATAATTGAAACAACCGAAAAGGATATATGAGTTAATATATGCTCTAAAATGGAAAATATCATAAAAAATTATAAAAAAAGAGGAGAATCTCCCAATTATAGAAATGGAAATCGGGAATTGAATTCATTATAGGACTTACTCTTTTATAAGATGCCATGCCGCCACTCGGACTCGAACCGAGATGCTCTAGCACTGCTTCCTAAGAGCAGCGTGTCTACCGATTTCACCATAGCGGCTTTTCGAAATCATAATAACCTATTTTTATTCAATTGTCGAGGTTAAAGTACTCAATCATTCAATATTTTTGAGTTTTATTTTATAAGAAACATTGAAATTCATGAATAAAGAAATTGATGAATCAAAACTCGTTTAAAAAATAGTGATTTGAACCTAGTTACAATAATAATCCTTATTTTTTATTATTTTATTTAATATTTAGATTTATAGTGTCTATTTTATTTAACGTAACATTAACAATGGAGTTCTTTTAGTTTATACTCTCCTAAAATGGAACTTTTCTAACTACATAGTTTTTACCGCAATTCAATGTTCTTTTTTTCTTTTTATTATTTTTTTTATGACCAAAATTTATACATTTCTCGTATAAAATATCCATTGATAAAAGCTTCTTGTCGCATTTAGGTGGATATTTTATACGAGGGATATAAGGGATATATAAGGATAAGGATTATATATATTGATAATGATTTTTTAAAATGAGTGTTCCGAAGATTCCAAAACAAGTTTTAAACTTAAAAAATTAGTTTCAACGGATCATTAATTTGGATTAAAGATCTTATATTATCTTATGTTTGCTCTTTTCGAATAAATATTTGTTCTTTCCTATTTGAAAATCATTTCTATATATAGATATAATAATTTAATAGATATAATAATTTATATATAAAAAGATTATTCTATATAAATTATTATAAATTCTAAACGAAATTCAAAACTAGACTCTTTTTAGAGTCAGAGATAGATCCAGATTATTCCAATGTTTAATTATTTATTTCTTGTTATCCAAAAAAACTTTTTGAATTCCCTGTAGAAAGAGATTTCGCTAATGAAAAAACTTTTAATGCTACCCAATACCCCTTCCTTTTCCAAATATTATTACGAATTCGTTTTTTTGATATGGAAGTACGTTTTTTTGGAACTGCCATTAAAAAATTATGATAGGGTATTCAGTTCTATAGTTGGATGTGAAAGACATCTATTGTTCAAAACCAATTGTTTTTTACTATATAATATATAATTCTCTATAATATATAATTCTCTCTTTATTGTCTAAATTCGACTCTTTTCATAAAAAATATAAAAATATAAACCAAAGCGGTTGTGTCTTTATGTTGTTTATTTTCGTCATGCTATATTTATACATGTAATAAAATACATCAAAAAGTTTAAGAAATAAGAAACCAACCTTTTATTTTTGAATTTAATAAAAAAACGTTAATAATCTTTTTTTTATATTAATTGCTTAATTGGTCAAGCTCAAAAAAAGAGTGCACCTAATGAAAATTGTAAAATTAAAATGAGACTAGTAGTTAATCTGTTAAAGTATACATCATTTTTTATATTTTTATATAAAATAAAAAATAAGTCCTTTTATTTTTGTAATTCCTTCACTCAATTAAAAAACTTCATTGGTTAATGATTCTGAATAAACGAACTAAAAAAAAAAAGAACTCTTTTTTTTTCTGGGGTTAAGTTATGGACTGTGTCTGTCTTTTATGAATTCTATTAAAATAACATATTCTTTTTGGTGTAATTATTTGTCCTTACTCTCTCTAGAGATTCAAATATTGTATTATGTAAATTGTAATAAGAATTGAGATTTTTATTTTTTTTTTTGTAGTTTCATAAAATCTTACTTAAAAAAGATAAGTATTTATTTTTCAATGGTAACTTGGTCATCTCATTTGACCAATTCTAACTTCTTGATTTGAAATATCTTTTTTGTTTGAAGTATTTGGAAAAGATTTAGAATAATTAAGAATAAAAGATATTTATTTTAGTTTTACATATCTTATCTTAATTTTTTTTATTAACTGACTCCTTTCAAAAAAAATAAGAGCTGATGAATCAGAAACAGTTAACTAAGAATAAAAGATTTTTATTTGTTTTTATGGAATATACATACCAATATTCATGGATCATACCTTTCATTCCAGTTATAATTCCTATGTTAATAGGGGTGGGACTTCTCCTTTTTCCGAAGGCAACAAAAGATCTTCGCCGCATGTGGGCTTTTCCTAGTGTTTTATTGTTAAGTATAGTTATGATTTTTTCAGCCAATCTGTCTATTCAGCAAATAAATAACAGTTATATCTATCAATATGTATGGTCTTGGACCATCAATAATGACTTTTCTTTAGAGTTCAGCTACTTGATCGATCCACTTACTTCTATTATGTTAATCTTAATTACTACTGTTGGAATTATGGTTCTTATTTATAGTGACAATTATATGTCTCATGATCAAGGATATTTGAGATTTTTTGCTTATATGAGTTTTTTCAATACTTCAATGTTGGGATTAGTGACTAGTTCTAATTTGATACAAATTTATATTTTTTGGGAATTAGTTGGAGTGTGTTCTTATCTATTAATAGGTTTTTGGTTCACACGAACGATTGCCGCGAATGCTTGTCAAAAAGCGTTTGTAACTAATCGTGTAGGGGATTTTGGTTTATTATTAGGAATCTTAGGTCTTTATTGGATAACGGGCAGTTTCGAATTTCGGGATTTGTTTGAAATATTCAATAGTTTGATTTATAATAATGAAGTTCATTTTTTATTTGTTACTTTGTGTGCCTTCTTATTATTTTCTGGTGCAATTGCTAAATCCGCTCAATTCCCCCTTCACATATGGTTACCTGACGCTATGGAAGGACCTACTCCTATTTCAGCTCTTATACATGCTGCTACTATGGTAGCAGCAGGAATTTTTCTTGTCGCTCGGCTTCTTCCTCTTTTCATGGTTATACCTTACATAATGAATATAATCGCTTTAATAGGTATAATAACATTACTATTAGGAGCTACTTTAGCTCTTGCTCAAAAAGATATTAAGAGAAGTTTAGCCTATTCTACAATGTCTCAATTGGGTTATATGATGTTAGCTCTAGGTATTGGGTCTTATCGAGCTGCTTTATTTCATTTGATTACTCATGCTTATTCAAAAGCATTGTTGTTTTTAGGGTCCGGATCAATCATTCATTCAATGGAAGCTATTGTTGGATATTCTCCAGATAAAAGTCAAAATATGGTTCTTATGGGTGGTTTAATAAAACATGTGCCAATTACAAAAACTGCTTTTTTATTAGGTATACTTTCCCTTTGTGGTATTCCACCCCTTGCCTGTTTTTGGTCCAAAGATGAAATTCTTAATGATAGTTGGTTGTATTCACCGATTTTTGCAATAATAGCTTTTTCCACAGCAGGATTAACTGCATTTTATATGTTTCGGATCTATTTACTTACGTTTGAGGGCTCTTTAAATGTAAATTTTCAAAATTACAGCGGTAAAACAAATAACTCGTTTTATTCAATATGTCTATGGGGAAAAGATAAAGAAGGGAAAAAAATAATTAAAAAAGATTTTCGGTTATTATCTTTATTAACAATGAATAATAATGAAAGGATTTCTTTTTTGGGGAAGAAGACATATCCAATTGATATTAATATAAGAAAGATGACGCGACCCTTTATTACTATTGCTCATTTTGACATTAAGAACACTTTTTCGTATCCCCATGAATCGGATAGTGCTATGCTATTTCCTATGCTTGTATTAGGTATATTTACTTTGTTCATTGGAGCCATAGGAATTCCTATGAATCAACAAGGAATGGATTTTGATATATTATCAAAATTGTTAACTCCAGCTATAATATATCAAAATTCAAATAATTCTGTGGATTGGTATGAATTTGTGACAAATGCAAGTTTTTCATTGAGTATAGCTTATATCGGAATATTTATAGCGTCTTTTTTATATAAGCCTGTTTATTCATCTTTACAAAATTTGAACTTCCGAAATTCATTTCTTAAAAGTGTTCCCAATCGAATTCTTTGGGAAAAAATAATAAATGTGATATATGATTGGTCATATAATCGTGGTTACATAGATGTTTTTTATGCAATATCCTTAAATAACGGTATAAGAGGATTAGCTCAACTAACTGATTTTTTTGATAAACGAGTAATTGAAGGAATTACGAATGGAGTCGGTATTACAAGTTTTTTTGTCGGAGAGGGTATCAAATATATAGGTGGTGGCCGAATTTCTTCTTATCTCTTATTGTATTTATTTTATGTATTCATTTTTTTATTCATTTTCATTTTTTAAATTATAAAATAAAAAAAAGTAAGTTAATTTATATTAATTATATTTCATATTCAAAATAAGTTATATTATAATTATATTATAATAATTATATTATAATTATAATCAAAAATTTTTACATTTTTATTTTTTTTTTATTGAATAATTTAATATTTTTTATTTAATTTTGTTTTGATTTAATATTGATATTGATTGTTTATAGTCGAAAAGAATATTAACAAGAGGTTTTTCAAACCAGAATATCTCTTTATCCTTTTTATCTTGAAATATTTCTAACTTCGAATTTTCTTGATTCCCATCTAGATAAGAAGTTTCATAAATTGGTCTATTTTTATAGCGTGTCTCTTTAAAGTGGAATTCATCCTTTGTTTTTCCCTTTCCATTCATTCGGATCTCTTTTGTTTCATCCATTTTGTCCGGATCCTCCTTTTCTTCCGAAAAAAGAGAAGGAGAAGGATCTTCTTCAGTGGATTCTTCTTGTTCCTGTTTAGTCCCCTTTGTTTCGGAAGTTGTTTCTATTTCTACATCTGTTTCTTCCTCGCTTTCCCCCCTTTCTTCCGTTTCTGAGGTTTCTTTCAGTTTCTTAGTAATAATGGGTGACGGTACTCTGCCTAAATAGTAGACACAGGTAATAAATAAGAGAATACTAAAGATTCGAGCCATATTAGATCTAATAAGTACATTAAATCTAATAGAATCATTTTGCTGTATCCAGACTAATACCAATCCAACCCATTTCATGAATAAAATGTGACCAATTAACCAACCAACAAAACTACTTGTTACAAATAATATCTTGTTGTTGCATCGAAACATATAAATGTTGACTAATCTGACTAACATTGAACTTGGTAAAATGAAATGGTTGAATAATTGAAAAATTAGATTATTCAGGAATACGCATTGAATGCTAAGATTACGCATTGAGTTTCTGGTAGTAGATCCATAATCAAAAAAGTGTTTGTGATTGTTCCAGAAGAAATGAAACAAAAGATACGGTAGAGCTAGTACAGTTATTGTATGAGGTCTACCCAATGCTAGATGCAGAGGCGCATAATAGATCGATATGAACATCATGAGCTGTCCCGTAATAAAACCAGTTGTTGCTGATACTTTCTTCTCGAT